TAAAAGGGCCTTTTTTATTTAATTCCGGAATTATTCACTATGTGGATAAAATATCTATATGTACATATATTATAAACATAAGTATATATGCATTAAGTACGTGCAGTAGATACATAGTGTCTAGTGGCTCATTGTTGAATAATAAAATGGATTTACCTAGGAAGTCTAGGAGAAAATGCAATGAATTGTTTCAAGACCGACTCGAATAGAAATAAATTCAATTGAAATAATTCAAAAAAAAAAAAAATACTACTACTAGATTTCTAATGTCGATTCTAGTGAATAATTCGTCAATGACGAATAAAAAACAATTCTATGCAATTCTGAAAGGGGGAAAGATCCCTCGGCTAGAATCATTTGATTATATTGACAATTTCAAAAAACGGATCATACTATGATCATAGTATGATGGCCGTTGGTCAAGCGGGCCCCCATCGTCTAGTGGTTTAGGACATCTCTCTTTCAAGGAGGCAGCGGGGATTCGAATTCCCCTGGGGGTAGGGTACTACGAAAGGAAATTGATCATGGATTACCAATAAGTCGAAAATTGATTCTTCCTGGGTCGATGCCCGAGCGGTTAATGGGGACGGACTGTAAATTCGTTGGCAATATGTCTACGCTGGTTCAAATCCAGCTCGGCCCAATAATTCGCCAATCCGCCATGAGATGATATAACTCCCTTTGTACTTCAGAAATACCCGATCCGGAGATAAAAAAGAATCAAATTTTCTGCTAGATCCCGTATTTCCCTGGGATTGTAGTTCAATTGGTCAGAGCACCGCCCTGTCAAGGCGGAAGCTGCGGGTTCGAGCCCCGTCAGTCCCGACGGATCCAATAAATATATCAAAAAATCTCTCCCTTTTTCTGAAGGGGACCGGGGGAAGAATTCCATTGTCAAAGCAAAGGGGAAATCCTTATTTCTTTTTTCTTTCCTTTTGGTAGGAGAAAGACATATGCGGTTGGATTAGTACAATTATTGGTAGCATTATAGTCAGTATTCCAAGAAATGCTGGCTTTTTCGATTGCCCCCGATGCATGTAATGGAATCGAGTACTATACTTTTTTGAGGCGCGCATACACAAAAGGAATTCCTTTCTTGTCCAATACAAAATTGAATATAAGAAAATACTTTCCAGAAAAAACAAAAAAAAAACAATTTATTTTTCTGGCTACGGATTTATGGAACCTGACTTACTAGTTTGAAGTTGCAAAATAGATTTCATGCAAATTGCACACTGAGCCTTTGGTATAGGTGTCCCGGGGCTAATAATCTACGAAGAAAGGAGGGGGAAGGACAGATCAACCAAAGATCCTACTCCTCTTAGAAAGGCGAATGAATCATTTTTCCTATTTTTCATTTTGTTTTAAGGCCCCATCGACGAAAGAACAAATCGGAAAATAGTAAATTTGATGAATATTCATTTTATACGGTCTCATCTTTATCACACTTCTTTGTCTTCCAAGTCAAAAATAGTTTCGTTCTAAACCCCTTTCTTTTTCCATTTAGCTTTTATTGTTTGTTTGGGTTTGTAACTATGTGACCACTGGAAGTGGAAGAGCTATTTGATGAGACTTCATCAGATGATTGTACAAGAAGGAACTAGATAGATTAGAGAGAAAAAAAGAACAGATAATAAAAAATGATAAATAAATAAAGGAATTTTGGGTTAGGTCAGCAATCCAAGTTTGGGGCGGTATGGATAAAAGAACTTCCTATGTTATACTATTCAATTCTCGACGACGAATTTATTTGATAGTTCAGATATTGTTATTCATGATATTGATCTGATTCAAGATCATCGAGAGGTAATATTCATTCATTGAATTTACAGGCCAAAGATTTATCATCTCTATGGGATTAAATCCCGAGTTATTGCGAAGTAAAAAACCGATGAGATTATGGAAGTAAATATTCTTGCATTTATTGCTACTGCACTATTTATTCTAGTTCCTACCGCTTTTCTACTTATCATTTATGTAAAAACAGTCAGTCAAAACGATTAATTATTAACTAATTTGAATGAAACTTGACTTCTGAGTTCTTAGCCAAAATTGACGAAATAAAATGAAAAAGATTCCAATTTCATGTCTTAAATGAAATGAGTGGACTAGAATCGGCAGTATTCTAATAGATAGATAGTATGGTAGAAAGAAATAGATGAATCTTTCTACCATACTATTTATTAGTTAGATTCTTGTTATAAAGCTGCCCCCTGGAATAAAATAAAGATAGAGGCTGCATTTGATATGGATCTATATATCAATCTACAATATTATCTTGATATATGCGAATATCAATTCCATATATGGGATTGACATAGCATCCAATTCCATTTATTTGCTATATCTATTTGTTCTGATCAATCTGAATTACTCCTATGTCTTATAGTTTGAATTACTATATTTTTGATTTCCAATATGAATCTCGGTATCTATTGAGAGAATCAAATCAATGAAGCAAAAGCGATAGATATAGGCATATTCAAAAAATCACGTAGTA